ATGCATACCTTAAGTAATTTAGAAGAATACATAGCATTAATTTATGAAAAATACTTAAGAAGATCCTTAATTGAACTTGGAGAGGAAATAATTGAAAGTGGTTATTTAACTGAAATACCATTAGAAACAATTTTTACGAAAATTGAACAAAAATTTTTTCTCATATCTGAAACAAAATCAAAAAAACATATGATTAGTGTCCAAGAAGGATTACAACAAGTTTTAAAAGAAATTGAAGAAGGTTTAAAGATACCAAAGTTACCTGGACTAAAAACAACATTTATAGAGTTTGATATAATAACTCAAGGGTTCCAAAATTCTGATCTTATTATTATTGCTGGACGTCCTTCAATGGGTAAAACTGCTTTTGCTTTTAATTTAGCAAAAAATATTGCTCAAAACCATAAAACAGGAGTAGTTTTTTTTAGTCTGGAGATGACTCGTCAACAATTACTCTATAGATTATTGGCATCTGAAGTTGAAATAACAAATACAAGACTAAGAGCATCAAGGATTAAAGAAACTGAATGGATTAAAATAAATAATACGATTCAGGATTTATCACAATTAAGACTTTTTATTGATGATACTCCAGATTTATCCGTAGGTGAAATAAAATTAAAAGTAAAGACAATTAATCTTGAATCTTCAAACCAAATAAGTTTAATAGTCATTGATTATCTACAACTACTAGAAGGTGTGACTCAAGAGGCGAATAGAGTCCAAGAACTTTCTAAAATTACGCGAGCTTTAAAAAAATTAGCACGTGATTTAAATATCCCAATTATTGTTTTATCTCAATTAAGTAGAAATGTAGAGAGTAGGGTAAATAAAAGACCAATTTTAGCAGATTTAAGAGAAAGTGGTTGTATTAATTTTTCAGTTAAAAAATCTATTCAGAAGATAAATAAAATAAAAGATAATTCTATTTTTTGCTGGACGGGTGATTGTATCTCTAAACAAAAAATTTCCGATAGCAAATTTACTGGACAAAAACCCGTATATAAATTAGAAAGTAATTTAGGTTGGTCTTTGCTAATAAGTAGTAACCATAAAATCTTAACCAATAAGGGTTGGAAAAAAATTGATCATTTAGCCTTAGATAATTTTATTAGTGCCAAATTATTACTCGGATTTAAATCTTTAAATAATTTAAGCAAATATTCTATTACATGGGATAAAGTAACTAAAATAAGATATCATAAGTTAGCTCCTGTTTATGATTTACATATTTCAAATTATTCAAACTATTTAACTAACCACTTAATTATTCATAATTCTATTGAACAAGATGCAGATGTTGTTATTATGCTATATCGTGATGAATATTACAATAAAGATACTTTAGAAAAAAACTTAATTGAGCTAATTATAGCGAAGCATAGAAATGGTCCAATTGGATCAACAAAATTAATCTTTGACCCAAAATACCTTAGATTTTTTAATATTTAATCATTTATTTTAATCTTGTAAGCTTAGGTTTATAACTTTTATAGTATCTACTAATAAAAAAATATAGAATAAATTTTTTTATACCTACTAATTAGTTAAAATTTAATTTGACCTAGAAGATAGAATTGGTTTAACTTATCTTTTAATACTTTTGTGTTTGGTTTCTAGAGCGTCCTTAGTTCAGTTGGTAGAACATAGGTCTCCAAAACCTAGTGTCGAGGGTTCAAATCCTTCAGGGCGCGTATCATATAAAAATAATAAGAGAAATTGGCCGGTAATAAAAATTAAAAACTAGAAATCTTATAATAAATTTTTAATTTTAAAATTATTAAATTCACAAAAAAAAATATATATATGGCAAAAAAAGTAACTAGCATAATAAAACTTGCTTTATCTGCAGGCAAAGCTGTTCCTGCGCCTCCAGTAGGTCCAGCTCTTAGTCAACACGGGGTTAATATTTCGGCTTTTTGCAAGGAATATAATGCAAAAACAGCTGACCAAATTGGTTTAATTATTCCAGTAGAAATATCAGTCTATGAAGATAGATCTTATACATTTATACTAAAAACTCCACCAGCTTCAGTGTTATTAGTCAAATCTACTAATATAAAAAAAGGTGCGTCAGAACCAAATAGACAAATAGTAGGATCAATCACAGCTGACGAGATAAGAAAAATAGCCGAAATCAAATTACCAGATTTAAATACAAAAAGTTTAGACAGTGCTGTTAAAATTATTGCAGGAACTGCAAAAAATATGGGAATCACAATAACTGATTAACATTTAACAAATTTTAAATAACGGGTCCAAAAAAAGAATGAGGAAATTAAATAAGCGAACGAAAGAGAACAGACAAAAAATAGAAAAACGCTTATATAGCCAAAATGATGCAATTCGTATTTTAAAAGAAACTGCAAATGCCAAATTTATAGAATCAGTTGAAGCACATATTTCTTTATCAATTGATCCCAAATATAGTGATCAACAATTACGAAGTACCCTAATTTTACCTAAAGGAACTGGTAAAACGAAACGTATTGCAGTATTAATGCCTTTAGAAAGTATTACACCAGAGTACAAAGAATTAGCTGATATAATTGGGTCTGATGACTTAATAGAAATAATTACTAAAGGTGATATAAACTTTGATATATTAATTGCTACACCTGACATGATGCCAAAACTAGCTAAGTTAGGTAGAATCTTAGGTCCAAAAGGTTTAATGCCATCACCAAAAGCTGGTACGGTAACAACTGATGTAAAAGTAACTTTAGAAGAATTTAAAAAGGGTAAATTAGAATATAGAGCAGATAAAACAGGTATTGTTCATTTATTAATCGGAAAAAGTAATTTTGCTGATTCTGATTTATTAGAAAACCTAGTTGCTGTTTATACTTCAATTGAAAATAATAAACCTCCAGGAGTAAAGGGACGTTATTTTAAAACTTTTCATATTTGTAGTACAATGGGACCTTCGATCGAAATTGATATTTCTGCCTTAAAACTTTAAATCAATTAAACTAATTATCTTTTGACAAACGAATTAAAAAATATAAAATAAAACTATGACTGAAAAAATTTCGACTTTAATCGATGAACTAAAAACACTAACTTTATTAGAAGCGGCAGAACTAGTTAAGGCTATAGAGGAAACGTTTGATGTTGATGCATCTGCTGGCGGAGGGGTTATGATGATGAACTCAGGTGGGACAACGGCTGAAGATGGTGAAGCAGGAGAAGAAAAAACAGAATTTGATGTATCGTTAGACGAAGTTCCTAAAGAGAAAAAGATTCCTATCTTAAAAGTAGTTCGCTCTGTAACGGAACTAGGACTAAAAGAAGCGAAAGAATTAGTTGAGAATACACCAAAAGTTATAAAAGAAGGACTAACAAAAGCTGCTGCAGAAGAGACTAAAAAAACACTTGAAGCTGCTGGTGCAGTTGTAACACTGAAATAATGGTTTAACTACTCCTTTAGTAAATGCAAAGATCACTCATGTTTTTCTCTACGCTGTAGAGAAAAACATGAGTGATCTTTGCATTTACTAAAGGAGTAGTTAAACCATTATTTCAATAAATGCTTTTCAATTTTTTAGAATATTTCTTCTTCTGCATGAGACACAAGTTCACAATTTGATTGAGGGTAAGCTACACAAGTTAATATAAAGCCTTGTTCAAGATGCTCCTCTTCTAAAAAAGCTTGCTCTGTTTGCTCTACTGAACCTTTTAGTAATCTACCTGTACATGATGAACAAGCCCCAGCACGGCAAGAATATGGAAGATTTAAGTCTTGCTCTTCAGCCGCTTCTAAAATAGTTTTGTCGTCAGGACAATCAATAACTCCATCAATTCCTAGTTCTTTGTTTACAATGTGTATTTTAAACATACAGTTAAATTTGGTTTAAACAATAATAAATATTACAAGCAAAATTTATTTTAATCTAAATAATAACGTAATATATAATACAGGTAATTAGATAATTTGTCAAAGTTATCATCCTTATATATACATTACATAGTAAGAAAGTCAAAAACATGTTCACTTAATAGGAGCTTATAACAAATGGCATTACCATGGTACCGTGTTCATACTGTAGTTCTTAATGACCCAGGCCGATTAATTGCAGTTCATTTAATGCATACAGGATTAGTTGCAGGATGGGCTGGTTCAATGGCATTATACGAATTATCTATATTTGATTTCTCAGATCCTATTTTAAACCCAATGTGGCGTCAAGGTATGTTTGTTATGCCTTTTATGACTAGATTAGGTGTTTCTGACTCATGGACAGGGTGGGATATTGCCGGAGAAAGATCTGAACCAATTGTAAGTTTATGGTGTTATGAAGGAGTAGCATATAGTCATATTATATTATCAGGTTTATGTTTCTTAGCTGCTGTTTGGCATTGGGTTTATTGGGATCTTGAATTATTCCGTGATCCAAGAACAGGTGAGCCTTCTTTAGATTTACCAAAAATTTTTGGTATACATTTATTCTTATCTGGTTTATTATGTTTTGGTTTTGGTGCATTCCATGTAACTGGATTTTTTGGTCCTGGTATTTGGGTTTCCGATGCCTATGGATTAACAGGCCAAGTTCAACCAGTAGCACCTTCATGGGGAGCTTCAGGTTTTAATCCTTTCAATCCTGGTGGAATTGCCTCACATCATATGGCGGCAGGAAGCTTTGGAGTCTTAGCAGGTGGTTTCCATTTAACTTTACGACCTCCTCAACGTTTATACCGTGCATTACGAATGGGTAATATTGAAACAGTATTATCTAGTAGTATTGCAGCTGTATTTTTTGCAGCTTTTATTACTTCAGGAACTATGTGGTATGGTTCTGCAACAACTCCAATTGAATTATTTGGACCAACAAGATATCAATGGGATAGTGGATATTTCCAACAAGAAATTGAACGTCGTGTTGAAGTTTCATTAAATGAGGGTTTATCTGAAAGTGAGGCTTGGTCAAGTCTTCCTGATAAATTAGCTTTCTATGACTATATCGGTAATAACCCAGCAAAAGGTGGTTTATTCAGATCTGGTCCTATGAACAAAGGTGATGGAATCGCAGAAGCTTGGTTAGGACATCCAATTTTTAGAGATCGTGAAGGTCGAGAATTAGCTGTACGTCGTATGCCGGCTTTCTTTGAAACTTTCCCTGTAATTCTAATTGATAAAGATGGAATTATTCGTGCAGATATACCATTCCGACGTGCTGAATCTAAATATAGCATAGAACAAGTTGGTGTTAATGTTAGTTTCTATGGTGGTAAATTAAATGGGCAATCATTTAAAGATGCACCAACAGTGAAAAAGTTTGCTCGTAAAGCACAACTTGGGGAAGTTTTTGAGTTCGATAGAACAAGTTTAGAATCTGATGGAGTATTCAGAAGTAGTCCACGTGGTTGGTATACTTTTGGTCATTTAAATTTAGCATTATTATTCTTCTTAGGTCATTTATGGCATGGTTCACGTACTATCTTCCGTGATGTGTTTACTGGTATTGGTTCAGAAGTTACTGAACAAGTAGAATTTGGTGCATTCCAAAAATTAGGTGATGAAACAACTCGTAAGCAAGGTGTAGTATAATTTATTTTTTTAATTAATTAAAAGGAAAAAATATGGGCATAGATTTTTCACAACTTTCACAACCAGCATTAGTGTATGCAACTTTATTAATAGGAACACTAATGGTTCTCTTTTTTGCTGTTTTCTTCCGTGATCCACCGAAAATACTTAAAGAATAACTATTTATAGTTTATCTTTCCTACCTACTAAAATTTTAATTTTAGTAGGTAGGAAAGATAAACTATAAATAGTTATTCTTTAAGTATTAATCTTCATGTTCCTCAAAGGGATCTCTCAAAAATTTTGAACCCGGCCCAAACGCCGTATAAGTTGAATAAGCAGTTATCCCTATTAATAAACTAGATACAAAAATTATTAAAATTGTAGATGTTTCCATAGTTTTTACTTTATTTATAATTATTAAATTACTATACTGACAAGAAATTGTTATTAATTAAATTAAACTTTATTACATTATGGCTTTTAAAACAAAATTAGGTGATATTTTAAGACCTTTAAATTCTGAATATGGTAAAGTAGCACCAGGTTGGGCTACAACATTACTTATGGGTATAGCTATGCTATTATTTTTAGTTTTTTTATTAATTATTTTACAAATCTATAATTCATCATTAATTTTAAATGATGTTGATGTAGATTGGCAAAGTTTAGGTAATTAATTTAAATCATATAGGTAATGTTTATTCTATTTCATTACACTTTATTTTAAATAAAGTGTAATGAAATAGAATAAACATTACCTATAATTTGCGGTATTAAGATAATGGTTGTAATTTAGTTTTTTTAGGTAACCCAGTATAGCTACTTACAAATTTTTCGAAATCTTTCCCATCAATTGTCTCAATTTGAGTTAATAATGTTGCCAATTGATCTAACAATAAACGGTTTCTTTCTAATATAGTACAAGCTTTATCAAATCCATCTTCAACAATTTCAATAATTTGCATATCAATCTGATCCGCGACATCAAGGAAACAATCAGGTCTTGTTTGTAAACGTCGACCAAAAAAGATTGAAGGTTGCGGTAGGTCCATAGCCATTGGTGTTAAACTAGACATACCAAATCTTGTAACCATTTGTCTAGCTAAAGAATTTACTTTAAAAAAGTCATTACTAGCACCACTAGTTATTTCCATTTTCCCAAAAATCACTTTTTCTGCTGCTCTTCCACCAAGTGTACCTATTAATCTAGAAGATAATTGGCCTCGTGTTAAAAGAGGTTGTTCATCCGGTGTAAACCAAGTTAATCCTTGAGCACGCCCGCGAGGAATTAAGGTTACTTTTTGAACATCATCATGGTTTTTTAATAAGGTACCAGCTAATGCGTGTCCAACTTCGTGGTAAGCAACTAACCTTTTATTTCTAGAATCATTTAAAAGAACTCCTTCTAACCCAGCAATAATTCTTTCAATAGCTGTATATATTTGTTTAATTGATATTGTTTCTAGGTTAGCACGAGCCGTTAAAATTGCAGCCTCATTAAGTATATTAGCTAAATCAGCCCCTGAAAAACCAGCAGTTCTTTGAGCAATAAATTTAAGGGATGTTTTAGAGTCTATATTTTTATTTCGACTATGAACTTTCAAAATTTCTATACGCCCATAGATATCTGGTAAATTAACTGTTATTTGTCGATCAAAACGCCCAGGACGTAATAGAGCCGAATCTAAAACATCAGCTCTGTTTGTAGCTGCAATAACAATTATGCCACTTGTTGGCTTAAACCCATCCATCTCCGTTAAAATTTGATTTAATGTTTGTTCTCTCTCATCATTAGTTCCCCCAACACCTGTTCCCCTTTGTCTACCGATTGCATCAATTTCATCGATAAATAAAATACATGGAGAATTTCGCTCTGCTGTTTCAAATAAATCACGAACGCGGGAAGCACCTATTCCAACGAACATTTCAACGAACTCAGAACCAGAAATACTAATAAATGGCACACCTGCTTCTCCAGCAATTGCTTTTGCTAATAGAGTTTTTCCTGTTCCAGGAGGCCCAACTATGATTACTCCTTTTGGAGGATTCGCACCAACAGCTGTAAATAATTGTGGCATTTTAAGAAAGGAAACAAATTCTTCGAATTCTTGTTTAGCTTCATCAATACCAGCAACATCACTAAAGGAAACACCAGTATTTGCATCTAATTGAATTTTTGCACGAGCTTTACGTAAGTTACCAAAAAAGTCATAATTACTACCTTCAGAAAAAAATAGTTGAAAAACAACTAAAAGTAAAACAGGAACTAAAAGAGCACTTAGAATAGACCATGCTGATTCAAAGGTTACAGCTGGGTGAGCTGTAAAGTCTATTTGAAACTCTCTTAATTTTAAAATTAAAGATGAATTACGGATAGGTACTTTTACACCGATGTGCTGTAATTTATCGCCTAAAGAACCAAAAGCATCAAACACTACGATTTCGGCATTTTCATATAAATCTACTTTTTTTATATCACCATTTTCTAAATAACTTAAAAATTTATCAAAAGAAATCATTTGGCTTGGGTGACTTTCTTTAAAATTAATTAAATTACTCCCCAATTCTAAAAAATTATCCCACTTAAAATAAACAAAACCTGAAATAACTGCTAACCCAACCAAAAGTATATAAAAAATCTTTGGGGTTTCATTTTTCATAAATGCCTCTCCTTAGCATACGTTAATAATAATTTATTATTAACACATACCAGATGAAAAAACAACTAAATAAAAATTTTATGTAAACTTAATAAAAAACAAAATATAATTCAATTTATAACTATTAATTAAATTACTTTTAAACAACTAGAATATTATGGTAGAAAAAGGAGCAAAAGTACGTATTTTAAGAAAAGAATCATATTGGTATAATGATGTTGGAACTGTTGCAACGGTAGAAAAAGTTGCTTCAAGTTACCCTGTGATAGTTAGATTTGTAAAAGTCAACTATAGTGGCACAAATACGGCCAATTTTAAACAAGAAGAGTTAGTAGCAGCATAGTATTATTATTTCTACTTTAGGTTTAAATTTAAACCTAAAGTAGAAATAATAATACTATTTGTAACTATACAATTCAGTCGATACACCTGGTGAAAGATCTAATATTAATAGAGTATTAACTATTTCTTTCGAGTCCGATTGAATGTCAATAATTTTTTTATATCGACGGATTTCAAACTGCTCTCGAGAGTCCTTATTTACATGTGGAGATCTTAAAACACAATATGACCTTTTTTTTGTAGGGAATGATATAGGGCCGGCTACATTTAAAATCGATTTTTCATTCGTTAAAGCGTCTAATATTTTTTTGCAGCATTCATTTAAAACTAAATGATTAAAAGACTGTAAAATAATTCGTATTTTTTCTTTTGCCATAAAAATATAACTTATTGAATAATTTTTGAAACAACACCAGCACCAATAGTTCGACCACCTTCACGAATAGCAAACCTCATTCCTTCTTCAATTGCAATTAAAGAAATTAGTTTTGCCGTCATTTTAACACGATCACCTGGCATAACCATTAATGTTTTTTCACCCTCATCAGTAATAAAACTTAAAATTTCACCTGTAACATCTGTTGTTCGCACATAGAATTGAGGTCTATACCCTGGGAAAAACGGAGTATGGCGACCACCTTCTTCTTTTGTTAAAATATAAAGCTCAGACTCAAAAGTGTTATGTGGTGTAATTGTTCCAGGTTTTGATAAAACCATTCCACGTTCTATATCACCTTTTTGTAATCCACGTAATAAAATCCCTACATTATCTCCTGCTACACCTTCGTCTAAAGTTTTTTGGAACATCTCAACACCAGTTACTGTTGTCGATTTAGTATCACCTAAACCAACCAGATCTACTGTTTCACCTACTTTTACAATTCCACGATCAATTTTACCAGTAGCAACTGTTCCGCGGCCAGTAATTGAAAAAACATCTTCAATCGCCATTAAAAATGGTTTATCAACATCACGAATTGGTGTTGGGATATAACTATCAACTGACTCCATTAGACTATAAATTTTATCAACCCATTTATTATCACCTTTTCGTAGAGTTGGTTCATTATTAATAGCATCAAGAGCTTGTAATGCAGAACCAGTAAGTATTGGTATATCATCACCCGGGAAATCATAATTCGATAATAGCTCTCTAACTTCTAATTCCACTAATTCTACTAATTCAAGGTCATCTACCTGGTCTTCTTTATTTAAAAATACTACGATATGTGGTACACCAACTTGTTTAGATAATAAAATATGCTCGCGTGTTTGAGGCATAGGGCCATCCGCTGCTGAAACGACTAAAATTGCCCCATCCATTTGAGCGGCACCAGTAATCATATTTTTAACATAATCTGCGTGTCCTGGACAATCTACATGGGCATAATGACGACTTTCTGTTTCATACTCTACATGTGCAGTGTTTATTGTAATCCCACGTGCACGTTCTTCAGGTGCTGCATCAATATCTTCATATTTTTTTGCACTAGTAACATCATCTAAAAGTGATAAAACAGCTGTAATTGCAGCTGTTAATGTAGTTTTACCATGATCTACATGTCCAATTGTTCCAATATTAATATGTGGTTTCGTACGGTCATATTTTTCGCGAGCCATAATATATAGTCCTTTTTTTATTTTATATTTTTTACTTTTGGCGTTTAATTAAATTGTATTTAATTAATAAAACTTCTTAAGAACGGAAATGGGCAAAAGCTTTATTTGATCTTGCCATACGATGAGTTTCATCTTTTTTACGGATTGAATTACCCGAACCTTTAGAAGCGTCGATAATCTCATTTGCTAATTTGATTGCGATTGTTTTTCCAGAGCGAGCTCTAGCAAATTGGATAATCCAACATAAACCTAAATTAATACCTCTAAATTTTTTTACTTCAATAGGCACTTGATAAGTAGAACCTCCAACACGCTTAGCTTTTATTTTAACTGCAGGACTTACATTTTTTACGGCTTTTTCAAAGATCTTTAATGGTTGGTTATTTGTTCTCTCTTTTATAATATCAAACGCTTCATAAATTATTTTTTGTGCTACAGTTTTTTTACCACTTTTTAAAATTTTTGATATCATTAGATTTACTAAAAAACTATCATAAACTGAATCAGCTATGGGAAATTTTCTTTTTTTATTTGTACGACGTGACATAATTTATTTTATTAACTTTTTTTTATTTTACTGGTTTTTTCATCCCATATTTTGAACGACCCTGACGTCGATCTTTTACCCCAATTGTATCCAAAGTTCCTCTAATAATATGATAACGTACTCCTGGTAAATCTTTTACTCTTCCGCCACGAAGTAAAACTACAGAATGCTCTTGCAAATTATGCCCAATACCAGGTATATAAGCTGTAACTTCAAACCCAGAGGTTAATCTTACTCGAGCTACTTTTCGTATCGCTGAGTTTGGTTTTTTTGGTGTAATTGTATGAACTCTTGTACATACACCTCTACGTTGAGGGCAACTTTTTAATGCAGGTGATTTTGTTCGGGGTTGGATTTTTTTACGTCGTACTCGAATAAGTTGTTGTATAGTTGGCATATATTTAAGTTTTAATTAATTTATAGGGTTTAGCTAACCACATTTTCAATTTTGTATTTTTTTAAGAACCTTTCAACACGACCTTCCGTATCGATTATTCTTTGTGACCCTGTGTAAAAAGGATGGTTACCTGACCAAATATCAACATGTAATTCAGGTTTTGTTGAACCTACAATCATGATTAATTGACCATCATAATAGACTTTTGTATCATTAAACCATTTTGGATGTATATTCTTTTTAGGCATATAAATAATGTTTATAATAATAAGTATATAGTAAAATATTGTTTTGAATTAACGTTTTGAGTACTGAGAAGCTTTTCTGGCTTTTTTTAAACCATATTTACGACGTTCTTTAATTCGTGCATCACGTTTTAAAAAACCTTCAAATTTTAAAATAGGTCTAAAATTAAGCTTATCAACTTTACAAAGAGCTCTTGCAATCCCTAATTTTATTGAATCAGCCTGCCCCGTTAAACCACCGCCTTTAACATTTGCAATAATTTTATACTTTTTATCTAATTTAACTTTTTTTAAAGGTAAACTTATTTGATTTAAATAGGTAAAATTTTGCTGAAAGTATTGTTCTGCTTTATGACCATTTACTTCACATGTTATTTGAGAAGTTGATTCTGTAAAAGGTACTAAATAAACGATTGCTGTAGATTCTTTTTTTCTACCAATACCATAAATATGAGTATTAGTTTGGTTTTTACTTGTCATATAAACTTTAATTATTATAATTCTATTTTTTGAGGCTTTTGAGACATATGGGGATGCTCTTGGCCTTTGTATACTTTTAATTTTGTAAATAGTTTTCGACCTAAACGATTTTTTGGTAGCATTCCTTTAATAGCCTTTTCAAGAATACGTTCTGGTATACGGATTTGTAAATCTTCAAAATTTTCAACTGTTTTTCCACCAGGTCGACCAGAATGGCGAAAGTATAATTTTTGTACTCGTTTTTTACCACTTACATTTATTTCACTTGCATTTACTATTATAATGTAATCACCAACATCTTGTGCAGGGGTAAAAATAGTTTTATTTTTACCTCTTAGTAAATTAGATACTTCCGTAGCTAATCGACCTAAACATTTATCTTTTGCATCAATTATATACCATTGTTGTTTTAAATCAAGTTTCGACGGAATAAAAGTATCTTTCATAATAATATTAAATTCTATAATAAAGTTGAATGCGGATAAAAATCCCAATAGTATAAAGTATTAATCAGTAGGTGGTTCATAAAAAAGAGTTAATTTATTCTTTATTTCTTCCACTGATTTTGGACCTAGCCCTTCTATAGTTATTAAGTTAGGAGAAGGGTATTCCATTAAATCCCAAGTAAAATTGATATTGACCTTATTTAAAGCTTTAATTATTCGGTTTGATAAACCTAAGCCTTTTAAAGATCCACTTTCCATATCAGTTACGCGCTTTAATAATCTTTCTTCTGGTGTACTTTTTTTACTAATATTAATTTTCTCTTGCTTTTCTCTTTTTTCTCCAATTTCAATTTCTTCTTTTTCCGATTTTATTTCCGTTTCTACAACTTCGATTATTTCTTTATTTAGCTTTACTGTCGTTGTTTTTATTCTTTTATCACTCTCTAGTGGCGCATTTATAGAAACCCTATCTTTTTTAATAGATTTTTCTTTTTCTATTTCCTTATAATCAAAACAAGGAAACTCCATATTAGTAATTGTTGATAACATATACCCTATCATATTTCGGGCTTGTATCAATGCTTGATGGGGCAATAAAGTACCATTAGTAAAAATTTCTAGGTGAAGTTCTTCATTTGTATTTTCAACATCCTGCGGTAATGGTTTAATATAAGAATTAACCTTCAATACTGGTGCAAAATTAGAGTCGATTGGGATAAAATCTGTAGCTCCTTCTAGTTTTTGATTTTTAGCTAGAATATAAGATTTCCCATATTCTATTTTTATTGCTAATTCAATTACTGATTCGTCAGAAATTGTTAATAAATGCGTACTAGGGTTTAAAACTTTAATACCATTAGGTAAGGTAAGAGCTCCTGCAGTTATTATAGCTGGCCCTTGTGCTTTTAACAATCCATAACAAGCTTGCCCGGTGTTATTTTGATCATATATAATAATTTCTTTTAAATTTAATATGATCTCAAGAAGGTCTTCACGAACCCCTTCTAAAGGTGTGAATTCATTATTTATACCGGCAACGCGAACACCAGTAATCCGAAACCCATATAAGTTTGAGAGTAAAGCACGTCTTAACATATTACCAATTGTGGTCCCCTCACTTTGTTCTAATGAAGTAAAAACAAAATGTCCATAAAATTCATTACGGTTTAATAAATCTAAGTCTACACACTTACATTTACTATTTATCTTCATTATTTATCTCCTTTTGATTAATATCTATGTATTTTATTTGTATAGAACTATAACAGATATATATATATATGTTGTAGTTCCTTTTATAAAACTGAACTATTTCATTATCTAAAAAAAAAAATTTAAGTTAATTCATTTTAAACTCTTCTACGTTTAGGAGGACGACAACCATTATAAGGGATAAACGTTACATCTTTTATAGAAACTATTCTTATTCCTTTTTGATAAACTGCTCTAATAGCAGGTTCTCTACCTGGCCCAGAACCCTTAATGACAACTTCTAACCTTTTAAGTCCATATGCTTCTTTAGCGATTAATGCAGCTTTTTCAGCAGCTTTTTGCGAAGCAAATGGCGTACCTTTTCGAGACCCTTTGAAATCAACAGTTCCAGATGAAGCCCATGATAGCGTGTTTCCATTTAAATCACTTACGGTTACAATTGTATTATTAAAAGTAGCGTGTACATGCATAGTTCCAGTAACAATAGTGCGCTTCATTTTTTTTTTCATTTCTTACATTCTCCAACCTGTGGTTAAATTTTCTAAATATGATTTACTTGTTTTTTCCTGCCACCGTTTTTTTTCCTCCTCTTCTAGTTCTAGCGTTAGTTCTTGTTCGTTGGCCTCGAACAGGTAATCCTGCGCGGTGTCGACGGCCTTTAATTGAACCATTTTCCATCAATCTTTTTATATTTAAATTTGTTAAACGGAATAGGTCGGCTTCAAGTTGATAATTTTTTTCTAAAACTTTTCTTAGATTACTAATATCTTCATCAGATAAATCTTTTGTTCTTACACCTGTTTCATCAGCATCTTTTAATCCTGCTGTGTCTAAAATTTCTTTCGCCCTAGATAAACCAATACCGTAGATTCCAGTTAAAGCATATTTAATTTTTTTATTGTTTGCCAGATCTATTCCAAGAAATCGAACCATATTTTATCTCCATTTTCTTTTTTAATTTAACCTTGTCGTTGCTTATGTTTAAGATTAGTACAAATTACTTGAACTCGACCATGGCGACGTATAATTCTACATTTTTCACACATTTTTTTTACTGAAGGTCTAACTTTCATATTTTTATAAATTATATAATTTTTTTATTTTAACTAACTTTAAATTACTTTGTTGATTTAAAAATTTAAAACATAGTTTCAGCGTTTAATAAATTCCTAACTTTTCTAAACGTATCTACTAAAACATTAACTAAAATAAGTTGAGAAGTTAGTCCAAAACCACGTAAATTTAAATTACTTACTGGCAATAAATACTCTAAACCATTAAGTAAAATAAGAACACCAATAAGAAAGACCGCATTTAAAATTGTTAATCTTTTAATGGTTATTGATAAGTAACTTTGTGTCGACTTCCCTGGGGTGATTCCTTTTATTGTAACAGAATTTTTACGGAATTGTTCAGTCATATCTTTTGGGTCTAAAAGTATAGTTGAATAAAAGGATGTAAAAAAAAAGACTAGTATACCATAGGTAGACCAATAAAAAATCTTCCCAATTCCCAAAGTCAAATTTGTAGAAAGAGAATTAAAAAAAAAAAACAACTCGATATTAATAAGTTTTCCGTATATTAAATTAGTAAGAGAAGATAGGATAACCATTACTGAAGAAGTAAAAACTAAAGGCATTACTCCTGCTTGGTTAACTCGAAGAGGTAAATTACTATTATTCCATAATGAAAACTTATTTACATTACGTAATAATTGACTTGCAGAAACTAATGGGATTTTTACCATTGCCTCATTTATATAAATACACCCAACTGTTGTTAATAGAAATATTCCACCAATAAAAAAACTAATTATAATATTTTGATTTGACAAAGCTAAAATCATAGCCCTAAGTTGATCAGGAAAGTTTGAAACAATATTAAAACAAATTAATATGGATGACCCATTACCTATACCATCTTTTGTAATCAATTCACTAAACCATAGAATAATCATTGATCCTGCTATTAATGTCAGGCTTATTTGAATTAAGACCAAAACGTTCCAATTAAATATTAATGGACGAAAACTATAAGTTGTAACAATACTTTCAATAATTGCACAAAAAAAAGTTAAATATCTGGTATAATCTGTAAGCTTACGTCGACCATATTCACCTTCTTCTTTTTGTAATTTTAAAAGAGTTGGGTTAATAGTAGTTAAAAGTTGAATTATAATAGAAGCATTTATATTAGGTAAAATCCCAAGACTTAATATACTAAAAGAAGCGTTTTCACCTCCAGAAAAACTATTCAAAATCGTAGCAACTGCAGTTGTTGAAGTATTTGATTCTAATAGAGGAGAAAATGTTTTAATATCTATAAACGGAAGGGGTATAAAACTACCTATTCTAACTAATGTAAGTAAGCCGATTGTTAAAAAGAAACGTTGTCGAAAAGAAGGAGTATTTTTACTTCGTAATTGTAAATTCATGGAAAAATTTAAATAAATAGATATTTTTCTTATATTAACAAATATTTTTTCCACTAATCTCTTTAGTTTTATCCTTATTTCCCTAACACTTGTTCTAGGGATATTTGTCGTTTTTGTATTACTTGCTCAATTGTATTTAAACTTTTTAAAGCAACGATAGTAGCTCTAGCGTTATTTAAAGGATTATTAGAACCAAGTTGTTTTGATAAAATGTTTTTAATACCCGCAAGTTCTAAAACAATACGTACCGAACCCCCAGCGATAACCCCTGTCCCTGGCACCGCAGGTCTAATAAAAACTTTAGAACCACCTGCTATGCCAACCATAGCATGAGGGATTGTTTTACCTTCAGCAATAGGAATCGTTAGTACATTTTTTTTTGCATCAGTTTCCGCTTTTTTTATCGCAGTACTCACTTCTTCAGCTTTACCTACACCTACCCCGACTCTTTCTTCCATATCACCAACAACAACAGTTGCTCGGAAGCTTATTTTTTTTCCACCTTTTACTACTTTTGAAACCCGAGAAATTTTTACTACTCTTTGTTCCCAACGAATTTTTTTATTTGGAGTGGTCATAAATGTGCTAAAAGACTTAATAAATTTATATTTAAAACCTATAATTACTAAAAACTTAACCCAACTAACCTAGCACCTTCGGCTAGTTCTTTTATTCTCCCGTGATAAGATTTTTTTCCTCTGTCAAATATTATTTCTTTAATATTTTCTTCTAATAGTCTTGTACCAATAATTTCCCCGACAATTTTTGAAGCTAGTTTGTTTGAAGTTTTTTCGCATTTTGCTTTTACTTCTGACTCTAAAGTAGAACAACTTATAATTGTCTTTGAACATGAATCATCAATAACTTGAGCGTAAATATGTTTATTTGAACGAAAAACAGCTAAGCGTGGTTTAAGATTATTACCTTTAATTATTTTCTTTTCTCTCTTTCCCATAATTTATTATTTCCCTGATTTTCCTACTTTACGTTTAATAATTTCACCTTTATATAATATACCTTTACCCTTATATGGTTCAGGAGGACGTTTACTTCTGATTGTTGCAGCTAATTGACCGACAAGTTCATTATCAAACCCTGTAATAATTATCCCTACATTCTTTTCTACTTTAATCTCAATACCTATTGGTATTGCTATTAAAACTGGATGGCTATAACCTAAGTTTAGAACTAAATCTTTATCTTTTAATTGAGCACGATAACCAACTCCTTGAAGTTGAAGTGTACGTTCAAATTTTTGTGAAACCCCAACTACCATATTATTAATTAAAGTTCTACTTAGACCATAGAGTTGGTTCGCGATCCGTGTATTTTCATTTTTAGTTACGTAAATAATATTATCACGTAATTCAACTGAAATTAAATCTGAAATTTTTCTAAAAAGTTTTCCATGTGGTCCTGAAACCTCGATATTGTTTTGATTAACCTCAACTTGAACATTAGATGGTACCTTTATAGGTAATTTACCGATTCTTCCCATATAAATTTAAACCTTTATTACCAAATATAACAAATAACTTCACCACCGACGCCTAATTTTTTTGCTTTATTATTTGTAAGAATTCCTTTGGAAGTTGATAATATAGCTATTCCTAAATTACTTAAAACATTAGGTAAATTGCTTTTATTCACATAAATCCTTAAACCAGGTTTACTTATTCTTTTAATACCTGTAATAATTGGTTGTCTTTTTTGACTATGATATTTTAAACAAAGTAATAAATATTTTTTATTAGAAACTTCAATTTCTTCAAAATTAGAAATATAACCTTCTTCTTTTAAAATTTTTACAACGGAATAAGTTACTTTCGTCTTTATAACTCGGACAATTTGGTGGCGCACCAAATTTGCATTTCTAATGCGAGTTAATGTGTCTGCAATAATATCTGTTGTCACTATATTTTCATACTCCTTTTTAATCAGTTAATGGGAAACCAAACTCTTTTAAAAGAGCAATACCTTCAGTTTTTGTTTTTGCTGTTGTTACTATAGAAATATTAAAGCCTTTTATTTGATCTACATTTTCATAGCTAATCTCAGGGAATACCAACTGCTCTTTTAATCCAAAATTATAATTACCATTACGATCAAAACCTTTTAAACTTAAACCTCTAAAATCCCTAATTCTTGGTAAAACAAGATGAATCAATTTTTCTAAGAAAGCATACATTTTTTTACTTCTAAGAGTTACTGTTATACCCAAAACCATTTCTTCTCGAACTTTAAAACCTGCTATAGATTTCTTTGCTTTTGTTAATATTGGCTGTTGGCCTGTTATTAAACGTATTTCATCAACGGACTTTTGTAATGTTTTGTTATTCTGGCCATCGACACCTAACCCACGATTTAGCTGAATTTTAACTAATTTTGGGACTTGATGCTTATTTTTATAGTTAAATTGTTTAACTAAATTAGGGAATACTAAATCTTTGTATAAAAATTTTAAATTTTTTGCCTCAATTTCGTTATCATTTATCATAAAATATTACTCCTGGTAAAGTGATACATTTGAACTATGGATTGGAAATTCAATCCTTTTAATTTCACCATTCTCTTCAGGGCGGGTAGGTTTAACATGTTTAATTCTTATATTGATACCTTCAATAATAAGTTTGTTTTCTTGTTTTATGATTTTTTTTACAAGACCTACTTTTCCTTTTTCTTGGCCAGAAATTATTTTTACTTTTTCTCCTATTTTTACATGTACCTTCATCTTTAAAGTAGCTTTTTTCTTCATTTAAATAACCTCAGGGGCTAATGAAACAATTTTAGTAAAATCTTTATCACGAATTTCTCTTGCAATTGGACCAAAAATTCTTGTACCTTTTGGATTTTTATCCATATTAATAATAACGGCTGCATTATCATCAAAACTAATAGTAGTACCATCTTTGCGTGAAACAGCTTTTTTTGTTCTTATAACGACAGCTTTAACTATATCAGATCTTTTAGTTAACATATTTGGCGTTGCTTCCTTCACAACCCCAATAATAATATCACCAAGTTTTGCATATTTCCGACGACCACCTAGTACACGAATGCACATAATTTTTTTTGCACCTGTATTATCTGCTACTGTTAAATACGTTTGTGGTTGTATCATAATAAATTTTAAAACCTTAATTAACGATTACTGCTTTATTTAGTATTTTTTTTACTATCCAACGTTTCTTTTTGCTTAATGGTCTACTTTCCTCTAATAATATTTCATCACCAATATTACAAATATCCTCTGCATCATGTGCTAAATAACGTTTTGTTCTAACTATAATTTTTGAATAAAACTTATGTTTATAACGATACTCAACAGCAACAACAACACTTTTTTGCATTTTATTGCTTATTACAATACCAAGTCTCTGCAGTTTAACCATAAATCATTATTCCTTAAGATAATTTTCTAATTACTTTTTTGTATCATTAATAACTGTGCTAACCTATGCTTTCCATGTTTAAATTGGTGCGATTTAAAAGATTGCTTTGCTCCACGGCGTACACGTAATTTAAACAATTGTTTTTTTATATTTAAAATTTCATTTTCTAACTCATTTTTATCTAAGTTTTTTATTTCATCGATTTTTGGTAGACTCATAATAGGTATACTTTCTTCTTTAATTTATAAGAAATTTTGTTTTAATTGGTAACTTATAAGAAGCAATTATCATTGCTTCTTTTGCAAGTTTTAAAGGAACACCGCTTAACTCAAACAAAATAGTCCCAGGTTTAACTACAGCTACCCAATATTCAACTGACCCTTTCCCTGATCCCATCCTTGATTCTGCAGCTCTGGCAGTTACTGGTTTGTCTGGGAAAACCGTTATCCATAACTTACCACCACGTTTTGTATATCGTGTAATTGTTCTTCTTGTAGCTTCAATTTGACGAGACGTTAACCAAGTAGGTTCTAATGCTTGGATAGCATAATCACCAAAACTAATTTTATTTCCCCTTGAGGCTTTGCCTTTTAATCTACCACGGTGTTGTTTTCGAAATTTTGTTTTTTTAGGGCTAAGCATTTTCTTAAATTTTGTAATGTTATTAAATATTTTTTTTCGCTAATATCTCATTTTTAAAAAGCCATATTTTAATTCCTAAAATACCATATGTTGTTTGAGCTATTTTATAAGAATAATCAATATTAGCACGTAATGTTTGAAGCGGAACCCGTCCTTCACGAACCCATTCTGTTCTAGCAATCTCCGCTCCATTTAATCGGCCTGCTATTTGAACTTTAATTCCTTTTAGTTCATCTTCTGTTCTGTAGCGTCGAAGTATTTCTCGGATACATTTTCTGAATGAAACCCGTTCTTCTAATTTTTTTACTAAAACGTCAACTAATATATTAGCTTCCGTATATGGTTTTGTAATCTCAACAATATTAATTAAAACTTTTTTATTTTTTAGAAGTGCACTAAGCTCTTGATCTAATGTTCTTAATAATGATCCTGATTTACCTACAATACGACCAGGTACTACAGATTGAATTTCAATATATAGCCTTTTTTTTGTCTCATTACGTTTAATAATAAGTTTAGTAATTCCCGAATAACCAACGTTATTTGAAATCAGAAATTGAGATATATATTCTCGAATCGTATAGTCCTCTTTTAAAAAAGAAATATAAGAATTTGTTCCACTATACCATAATGATCTATCTTCTTGTATAATTCCCAGTCTAAAGCCCAAAGGATGTGTTTTATGTCCCATAATCTAGTCTCGTATTAGTTTTATTAAAAATTTATTTATGGATCTATTATTAAGTATTAGGTTCTAAAATTATGGTAATATGACAAGTTGGTTTACGAATTTGATAACCTCTCCCTTGTGCACGTGGTCTGAACCTACGTAATACTGGACCTTGGTCAGCAAAGACTGTTTTAACAATTAGATCTTCTTTATTGAGACCATTATTATTTTCAGCATTTGCAGCCGCTGAGTTTAATACTTGCCAAATTGGTCCACAAGCTCTATAAGGCATAAATTGTAATAACATTAAAGCTTCTAAATATGAACGTCCACGAATCTGGTCTAAAACACGTCGAACTTTATGTGATGATATTCTAATATATTTGCTGACAGCTTTTGCTGTTTGTTTATTTTTCATTTATTTGTTAAATATTTATTTCTTTTTTGTACGTCTATCACTACTTTTTATATGCGAGCGAAAGTTTCTAGTGGGTATAAATTCTCCAAGCTTATGACCAATAATTTGATCAGATATGAAAAGTGGGATATGCTTTTTACCATTGTATACTGAAATTGTATGACCAATCATCGCCGGGATAATCATAGATGAGCGTGACCAAGTCTTAATTGATGTTTTTTTCCCAGTTTTATTCATTTTTTCAATTTTTTGTAGCAAATGATAAGCTATAAAAGGGCCTTTACGAAAAGATCTTGCCATAAATTTATTTGAAGATAAAATTATAAAATAATTAAAAGAAGAGTTAGTCTTATACTCTCGAACGAACTATATAAATATCGCTATACTTCTCTTTTTTTCTTGTTTTAACACCAAGTGCAGCTTTACCCCAAGGAGTATAAGCTTTTGGACGTCCAATAGTCGCACGACCTTCTCCACCACCGTGTGGATGGTCACAAGGGTTCATAACAGAACCACGTACTGTGGGCCTAATACCCAGCCAACGTTTACGCCCTGCTTTACCTAACTTAATATTATTACTATCTCGATTACTCACGCTACCAATTGTTGCATAACAACTTTTATGAACAATCCTAATTTCTTTAGAAGGTAAACGTACTGTAACATAGTTATTCTCTTTTGCTAAAATTCTTGCTGAAGTTCCTGCGGCTCGAACAATTTGACCACCTTTATTATAAGACAATTCTATATTGTGGATAGAGGTACCTAAAGGTATATTTTCTAAAGGTAATGCATTACCAATTTCAACAGGCGCATTTGGGCCAGACATAATTTTACTCCCAACTTTTAAAGAATCAGGACAAATTATATAAGTTTTATCACCATTTTCATAATGAATTAATGCAATTCTAGCATTACGGTTAGGATCATATTCAATAGCAAAAACATTTCCCAAAATATCATGTTTTTTACGTTTAAAATCTATCATACGATATCTTCTTTTATGACCACCACCATGGTGACGTGTTGTAATTAATCCTTGATTATTACGACCCTTTTTTCGATGATTTCTTCCAATTAACTTTTTTTCTGGTTTTGTCTTAGTAATTTCATCAAAAGAAGAAAAAACAGTATTTCTTGTACCAACAGTATAAACTTTACAAATACGAATAGCCATAAATATTATTCCTCTTCCTCTTTATTTAATAGTTATGTTATTAGTTAGTAGAAAAGAGATCAATTTTATTATCCTTTGCTAATTTCACGATTACTTTTTTGTAACGAGGTCTAACACCTGTAAATTGACCCACACGACGTTTTTTCTTAGGTAAGTTACAACTATTAACTTTAATAACACTTACATCAAATAAAAACTCAATTGCCTTTTTTATACTCACTTTATTTAGTTTCGGATCTACTAAGAATGTATATTGGTTATTTTCTAATAATAAGTTTGTTTTAATAGTCGTAACAGGGTATTTGATCAAATCAATACTTGAACTAAATTTTATTCTAACCATTATAAGTTTCCTCAATTGTTTTTAAACTATCTTTAGTGATCAATAAATTTTTAGCTAATAAAATTTGCTTTAAGTTTAAGTTATTTGCAACTATTAATTTAATTGTTTTTATATTTCGAGTAGACTTAAGTAATTTTTCCTCTATTTTTGGGACAACAATTAATGTATTTTCAAATAAATTTATACCAAAAGTATTTAATACTTTAATAATATTACTAGTTTTATATTCTAAAAAGTTAAAATTATCTATTATTGTGATATCTTTTTGTTTAGCAATTAATAAGCTTCTTAAACTTAATTGCCATTCTTTACGGTTTATCTTACTCGAATACAATTTTGGTTTTGGGCCAAAAGAAACTCCTCCACCTTTCCATAAAGGTGATCTATTCGAACCTGCACGAGCTCTCCCAGTACCTTTTTGTCTCCAAGGTTTACGGCCTCCACCTTTTACTTCTGCTCTAGTTAATGTATTGGCGGTACCTTGTCTCTCATTAGATCTTTGTGCTAAATAGGCACGTTGAATAACATAATTAATTGTATTAGTTGCTTCCTTTAATTTTAAAGTTAATGTTATCTCATCTCCACTTTCTTCTCCTGTTAATATTTTAATAGGAAAAGTAAGAATTTTTTGTAAAATCATAAATAATTTTTTAGTTTATTATTAAAATTTAATTTGAACGAACAATATTCAGTAAATTACCAGGTTTACCGGGTACATTACCTTTTAGAATTAAAAGATTTTGTTTTGAATCAATCCCCAAAATTTCTAATTTTGATACCGTAATCTTTTTTGCTCCTAATTGTCCTGCCATTAGTTTTCCTGGAAACACTCGACCTGGTGTAGTTCCTGGTCCTATTGATCCTGGAGCTCTATGATTTTTAGAACCATGAGTCATTGGCCCACGTTTAAATTTATGTCTTTTTTGGTTACCACTAAACCCCTTACCTATAGATTTTCCAGTAACATTAACAAATTGACCAATTTCAAAATGATTAACATTTAATACTTGACCTAATGAGTAATTTTCTAAATCCCTAACTTTATATTCACACAAATCAGATAAAGGTGGTAACCCATTTTTCTTTAAGTGTCCTAATTCAGCTTTTTTTAGGTTTAACGTTCGCCCTTTTGAATGCCCAATTTGAACTGCATTATACCCATTAAGTTTTTCCGTCTTAATTTGAGTAATAAAACATGAACCAATACGTACTACAGTTACAGGCAAAGCTAAACCATCTTTATCAAAAACTTGCGTCATGCCAATTTTATTCCCAAATATTCCAATAGACACAATTATTTATACTCCAAGTTTATATTTTAGAACTAAATTAATATAGTAAATATACTAATTAAAGTAATCGACATATGGATTAAGTGGTCAATAAAATTATTCAATTTTATTAATTAATAATCTAGTTAATTTTTGTCTATGCCCAATTTTTTTACGATATTTTTTTTTTGGTTTCATCTTAAATACAAGGATTTTGGGCCCCAAAAAATGTTTACTCACTACTCCTTTTACTACAACATTGTTTAAGTAAGGTTGCCCAATAAGAGTATTTGTTTTCTGCTTAACAAATAAAACTCTTCTAATTAAAATAGTGCTACCGATTTTAAGAACCAATCTATTAAACTCAATAAATTTTTTAGGCTCTACCCAAAATTGACGACCACTGGCTTCTATAATTGCGTATTCCATTGAATAAAAATTATATAACCCTAAGTAATAGTTTTTCAAATTTCTTGATACTATTCTGTTTTATTCTTTTTAACTATAATATAATTCAAACATAAAAGTCCTGGCATAAGCTATCTTCCCAAAGGACTGCTCCTTAAGTATTGTAACTGTTATAGCGTTTCACCATTGAGTTCGAAATGGATCAATGTGGTTCCACTATCCTTTAAACACCAAGACAATATTTTTTAAAGCTAGAAAAAAGTTCAAGTCCTCGATCTATTAGTACATCTCAGCTTAATATATTACTATACTTCTACTTGATGCCTATTTGCAAACCGTTCTTAAAAGAGCGGTTATTTAACGGCTAGTCTTGCCGTGATCTTACTTGTTTTCACAATAAGAGTACTCATCTTGAGGTGGGCTTCCCACTTAGATGCTTTCAGCGGTTATCCTTTCCATACGTAGCTACCCAGCGTTTACCATTGGTATGATAACTGGTACACCAGCGGTATGTTCTTCTCGGTCCTCTCGTACTAAAGAAGAATCCTCTCAATACTCTAACGCCTACACCGGATATGGACCGAACTGTCTCACGACGTTCTGAACCCAGCTCACGTACCGCTTTCATGGGCGAACAGCCCAACCCTTGGGACGTACTACCGCCCCAGGATGCGATGAGCCGACATCGAGGTGCCAAACCTCCCCGTCGATGTGAACTCTTGGGGGAGATCAGCCTGTTATCCCTAGAGTAACTTTTATCCGTTGAGTGACGACTTTTCCACTCAATATCGCCAGATCACTAAGACCGACTTTCGTCTCTGTTCGACTTGTAGGTCTCACAGTCAAGCTTCCTTATGCCTTTACACTCTTCGATCGATTTCTGACCGATCTGAGGAAACCTTTGTACGCCTCCGTTACCTTTTAGGAGGCGACCGCCCCAGTCAAACTGCCCGCCTGAAACTGTCCCCTGACCGGCTAACGATACAGGGTTAGAATTCTAGTTTTATTAGAGTGGTATCTCACTGATGGCTCAATTACTCCCATAAGAGTAACGTCAAAGCCTCCCACCTATGCTGCGCAAATAAAACCCGAAACCAATTTCAAGTTACAGTAAAGCTTCATAGGGTCTTTCTGTCCTGGTGCAGGTAGTCCGCATCTTCACAGACAAGTCTATTTCACCGAGTCTCTCTCTGAGACAGTGTCCAAATCGTTACGCCTTTCGTGCGGGTCGGAACTTACCCGACAAGGAATTTCGCTACCTTAGGACCGTTATAGTTACGGCCGCCGTTCACCGGGGCTTCAGTTATCAGCGTCGTAAAAAACTAACCAACTTCTTTAACCTTCCGGCACTGGGCAGGCGTCAGCCCCCATACGTTGTCTTACAACTTAGCGGAGACCTGTGTTTTTGGTAAACAGTCGCTTGGACCTTGTTATTGCAACCTAATAGGTACCCCTTCTCCCGAAGTTACAGGGTTATTTTGCCGAGTTCCTTAGAGAGAGTTATCTCGCGCCCTTTGGTATACTCTACCAACCCACCTGTGTCGGTTTAGAGTACAGGTATTCTTTATTTATGGCAGTGCAAGCTTTTCTTGGAAGTATAACATCAACTACTTCATATAACGCGCACGTTATTCCGTATTCATGACTCAGCTCAAAGTATTTTCTCTACTTCTCAACACCTCGTACACTTAAACCAATAACCAATATTTGGCTAGTCTAGCTGTCTTCGTCCCTCGTTGCCAATAAAGAATAGTATAGGAATATTAACCTATTGTCCATCGACTACGCTTTTCAGCCTCGCCTTAGGTCCTGACTTACCCCCCGCGGACGAGCCTTCCGGAGGAAACCTTAGGTTTTCAGGGCATCGGATTCTCACCCATGTTTTCGCTACTCAAGCCGACATTCTCACTTCTGCTTCGTCCACGCCCGCTTACGCTAACGCTTCAATCTATAACAGAACGCTCCCCTACCGATATAATTATTTATTATTATTTTTAATATCTCACAGCTTCGGCAAATTACTTAGTCCCGTTCATTTTCGGCGCAGGATTACTCGACCAGTGAGCTATTACGCACTCTTTAAAGGATTGCTGCTTCTAAGCAAACCTCCTGGTTGTTTAAGTCTTCCCACCTCCTTTACCACTTAGTAATTATTTAGGGGCCTTAGCTGGTGATCTGGGCTGTTTCCCTCTTGACAATGGAGCTTATCCCCCATAGTCTTACTGGTTAGCTATACACTTAGTATTCTTAGTTTGCGTCGATTTGGTACCGAATTACCAGCCCGCACCGAAACAGTGCTTTACCCCTAAGCTATAACGCTAACCGCTGCGCCTAAACACATTTCGGGGAGAACCAGCTAGCTCCGAATTCGATTGGCATTTCACCCCTAACCACAGCTCATCTGCTGATTTTTCAACATCAGTCAGTTCGGACCTCCACTTAGTATTACCGAAGCTTCATCCTGGCCATGGTTAGATCATCCGGGTTCGGGTCCGTAATTGGTGACATAAGCGCCCTATTAAGACTCGTTTTCACTATGGCTCCAGTATTTCTTACCTTAACCGTGCCACCAACTACAAGTCGCCGGCTCATTCTTCAACAGGCACGCAGGCAGACGTTAAAAGTCGTCCTTCTGCTGCTTGTAAGCTTACGGTTTCATGTTCTTTTCACTCCCCTCCCGGGGTTCTTTTCACCTTTCCCTCACGGTACTATTACACTATCGGTCATTCAGTAGTATTTAGCCTTACGAGGTGGTCCTCGTAGATTCACACGGGATTTCACGTGCCCCATGCTACTCGGGATACAATCTAAAGGGTCTAATGTTTTCGACTACAAGATTTTCACTTTCTAGGATTTAGCATTCCAACTAATTCGTCTAACATCAAACCATACTTTGTTATGATTGTCCCACAACCCCTCTTATATAAACCGAAATTTAAATAAGAGGTTTAGGCTCTTCCCGTTTCGCTCGCCGCTACTAAGGGAATCGTTTTTACTTTCTCTTCCTCTAGCTACTAAGATGTTTCAATTCGCTAGGTTCGCTCTTTTCTGCCTATGAATTCAGCAGATAGTTTAAAAAGTTTCCTCATTCGGATATCTCCGGATCATAGCTTGTTTCCAGCTCCCCGAAGCGTTTCGCCGGTAACCACGTCCTTCTTCGCCTCTGAATACCAAGGTATCCCCCGTAAGCCCTTATTTCCTTGAACTTAAAAAAGTTTTATTTCTAGCTTTAAAAATTAACTCCAACTTGTGGAAAATTATGGAGA